TATACCACATATCCTAGAATTTGATATTTGGTTTTACATCGAAAGTAGTTTTTTAAAATTTCAAAATCAAACGTTTTTTTTATTTGTAATAAAGTTATTATTATCTTATATAATACTTTCTTATCTTACTTATCAATAATTTTTTATACCCACTTGTTGATATTGTGGAGGCTCACAATAATATTTTTCCTTTATCGAAAAAAAAATAGTTAGAATGGAAAACCAAGTAATGCGGGTTGTGTCTATTTAAGAATTTGAATGTTTGACTCAAGGGTTCATACTGTAAGACTTGTTTGATCTTATCAAATATTTAGTATTATAAAATATAGAATATTAGAATCCCTTTTTTCAAAAAAATCATTCATTTTTTAAGATGAAAGATCTTAACGAAAACTTACTGCAGCTTGCCAAACAAAGGCTAAGAGAAAAAAAAGTAGAGGTATAACTGGCATAAAATCTACGATTGGACTCAAAAAGGCGTAGGCCTCTGGTAATTTGGCGAAGAAACAGCTACTCGAATAAAGGCCAGAATTAAGATAGATTAAACTAAGGATATTAAGCATAACAGACATTTTGTTTTTTAAAAATTTGTATTTTGATTGAGTTTTTGATATAAAACAAAAATACTTCTTTTTTTTTTTAATTTACTCACTCAATCAAAAAACCTTCCATTCTCAATGGAGAATAGAAAAAATTCTACTTTCATCTAATATCTTAATGGAATTATCGATAATGATCAATAAATTCGTTTTTTTCTATAGTCTACACGCCCCAGAGTAAAAATACTAACAACAGAATGTACTTGATTCTTTAGATAATTGGGCTGGAATTGACGAACAATCAACAACAATATTAGTGTTTATTAGTATCGAATAGAAAACGAAGTGGGGCGTGGCCAAGTGGTAAGGCATCGGGTTTTGGTCCCGCTATTCGGAGGTTCGAATCCTTCCGTCCCAGAGCCTATTTAATTATAGGTAATAATTCAAATTTATTTCTAAAGTGTAAAATTCGCTAAAGTTCGATTATTTATTGCTAATGATTCTAACCAAAATAAATCATATCTTTTTCATATTTCCTAAATTTATACTGATAGGTATTCAAATGACACGCAAATACAGGCAAATCCGTTGGTTATTTAAGCAAGATAGAGTTCTAGATTACACGAATTTGAATTATCAATATATATAAATTGTGTCTTTTTCATAACCCTAGAATCCAATTTAATTATAGAAATATTCATATAGAATTTAGAATTCTATATAATTATAGAATGAAGTTTTTTTTTGTTCATCTTCAGAAACTAAACCCAGAAAATTTATTGGATTTTGACTATTTATTCCTTCATCTATTTTTTTTCGTGATTATTAAAAGGTGAGTTCGAAAAGAAACATGGATTTTTCTTTCTTAGGGATGTTGTCTTTATTATAAATTGTAATTGTTTGTAATTAAAAATTAACATTGTTAAAATCACAAATAACTTAAGATATATTTCATATCTATCTATCAACCGTCTTAACCGAACTAATGACTATTCATGATTCGATAATTGAATCAACCGCATATCGGTTCCAAATTCGAGGAATGTTAATGTTATGGTAAAACTTCGTTTGAAACGATGTGGTAGAAAGCAACGTGCGACTTGAAGGACATGATCCGCTGTGGATTCTTAATATCCATCATTTTTTAATATTAAAGTAGACTCTTGACTCGACATCCTTTGGTCTATTCCACTCGAACCCGCATTTCTTGTTGGGGTGTAATGGAATATAGTACATGATGAAGCTCGAGTAGAACGTATTAAGCTATTTTTCAAGGGGGAGGGGTCTAGGGTTAGTATCAATCAATAAAATAAGTCGAAACCACTTCGTAAGTCTATCTTTGACATAGAAATTTAAAGAATCAAAATTAAGAAAATTTGAAATCCCAAAGCTTGATAAAACCTTTTCGATTCAATTTACATTATATATAGCGTGGGTGAATTCGCCATTCATATGATTCTATTTTTTGAGAGAAAGAAATAACAAAAATGTATGTTGCTACCATTTTTGAAAAGATTCAAAATCAACGAAGTAATGTCTAAACCTAATGATTCAAAATAAAGGATAAAGACTTCCGGAACAAGGAAATACCCTTTCTAATCGCAACAATTGCATTTGGATCAGAATACCAAATTCAAATCGATTTTAAAACTAAAAGGTATTTGAGACTGCTCAATAAATGAGATGCCAAAGGACTTCCTTTTGAGCTATTTGAAAGTTATTCAACTTGAGTGATGAGTATACAAATGATTTTTTTTAGGAAAGAAAAATAAGTTTTAATTCTTAGTTTAATTTATTTTCATTTGGTTATTTTCTGGACGTATTGGTCATTATAATTTATATAGACATAGCTTTAACTTTGAATCATTTTTCGCGAGCCGTACGAGGAGAAAACCTCCTATACGTTTCCAGGGGGGGTTAATCTATCCCAATGAGCCGTCTATCGAATCGTTGCAATTGATGTTAGGTCCCGAAGAGAGGGAAGAGATCTGCAGAAAGTGGGTTTTTATGATCCGATAAATAATCAAACTTATTTAAATGTGCCGGCTATTCTAGATTTTATTGAAAAAGGCGCTCAACCAACAGAAACTGTTTATGATATTTTAAAGAGGGCGGAGGTTTTTCAAGAATTTCGCTTTAATCAAACGAAGTTCAATTAATGAAATTAAATATTATTTAATGAAGGAAATAATTAAGGAAATAAAAAAATACAGATAATGAGGTTGTAATTTGGTATAAATTTTTTCGTACTTTTTGGTTCCTGTCTTGTTTTTGTAGTGCCAATCCAACAATTCTTTTAAAGAATTTTTTAGATTGCTTAATTTATATAATATTTTTCATATTTTATATTTCTTATAAATTGAATAAATTATTCATTCTAAGATAGAAAAAAAATTTCTTTCTATCTTGTTATTGTTTTTTTTTATTCATATTGACAAGAGTATATTGAACAAATATAATTCAATTGTGAAAAAAAAAAATTAAATGGTTTTTTTATTTTCTGCCCAATATTTTTATTCAAGGGTTTGTTGAATTTGTTCTGCTACAAAATACCAAATTTGGATCTAAAAAATGTATAATTTTTGGTCGATAAATTTTGTTAGTTAAGAATCTCTTATATTTGTGTTTGTTTTTATGTTCGGAATCCATTAGAAAATTTTGTTTCGAGTTCTTGATAATTCAACGTTTTTATTCCAATCAAAATTTTTTTGATCTCGATTGTATCTAAATAACAGAGCTTTTTTTAGGGTTGCTAACTCAACGGTAGAGTACTCGGCTTTTAAGTGCGGCTAGGATCTTTTACATATTTGGATGAAGCAAGGAATTCGTCTACATCATTGGTAGAATTTATATGACCACGACTGATCCTGAAAGGAAATGAATGGAAAAAAGAGCATGTCGTATCAATAGAGAATTCGAAGAATATTTCATTCTTATAAAATAGGTACAAACTTTATTTGAATTCTTGTTTCTTGGAAGGAAACTAAATGAATTCAAGGCTGGGTCGATTAAATAAATGGATCGAACCTATGAGTTCCAATTTTTGGGAAAGAACGAGCAACGAGCTTATCTTTGTAATTTGAATGATTACCCGATCTAATTAGACGTTAAAAAAAATTAGTGCCTGATGCGGGAAAAAATTATCCCACGCGTGGATTTTTTTTTTTTGAATCCTAACTATTAGACTATCCATTCTTTATATGGAGATGAATGTGTAGAAGAAACAGTATATTGATAAAACAACTTTTTCCAAAATCAAAAGAGCGATTGGGTTGAAAAAATAAAGGATTTCTAACCATCGTATTGTGTTTTTTCTTATAACTTATAATATAACATAACAAACCAATTAGATAAAAAAAAAAAAAAGGAGAGTCCGCTGATGAATTTATCTGTCGCCGAGGTATCTATAAAAAAAAAAAAAGAGATCTTGTTTTGACTGTATCGCACTATGTATCATTTGATAACCCAAGAACCCCCCCCCCCTTTATTTACATTTACTTTAGTTTTCGGTTTTAAATGGACGAATTCCAAAGATATATAGAACTAGAAAGATCTTGGCAACACAACTTTTTCTATCCACTTATATTTCAGGAATATATTTATGCATTTGCATATGATCATGGTTTAAAGAAATCCAATTTGTTGGAAACCTCAGCCGATAGGAAATATAGTTTACTAATTGTGAAACGTTTAATGACTCGAATGTATCACCAGGACCTTTTGATTCTTTCGGCTAATGATTCTCACCAAAATGACTTTTGGGGACACAAATACAATTTTTATTCGCAAATGATATCGGAGGGATTTACCGTCATTGTCGATATTCCATTTTCTTTACTATTAATATCTTCTCTAAAGAGAAAAAATAAAAATATAGTAAAATCAAAGAATTTGCAATCAATTCAGTCAATTTTTCCTTTTTTAGAGGATAAATTATTACATTTAAATTTTGGGTTAGGTATATTAATACCTTATCCTGCCCATCTAGAAATCTTGGTTCAAGCGCTTCGCTACTGGGTGAAAGATGCCTCTTCTTTGCATTTTTTACGATTTTTTCTTTATGAATATCGTAATTGGAATAGTCTTTTTACTTCAAAAAAATCTATTTCAACTTTTATAAAAAGGAATCAAAGATTCTTTTTGTTCTTATATAATTTCTATGTATGTGAATACGAATCCATTTTAAGGTTTCTTTGCACGCAATCCTCTCATTTACGATCAACATCTTATAGAGTCCTTCTTGAACGAGTTTTGTTCTATGGAAAGTTAGATTTTTTAGTAAAAGTTTTTACTAAGGATTTTGGGGTTATTTTCGATCTTTTCAAGGACCCCCTACCACATTATGTTCGGTATCAAGGAAAATCTCTTTTGGCCTCAAAAGGGGCATCCTTTTTGATACATAAATGGAAATTTTACCTTATAGATTTCTGGCAATGTCATTTTTCGGTGTGGTCTCAACCA